GGATCAATTATAACAAGTCACACGCTCATATTCCGGAAATACCGAAAAAAAAGAAATCCCACAGTCGAACTACCAGAATGGTCTATAAATCCGAGTCTTAAGTCATTTTTTTGCTAGGGCTTCGTAGTTCTTATAAACCTAACTCATTGAAATTCCATCCAGTAAAACGGAAGAATTATAAATTTCCAAAATAATAGATAGGAATATCGCAAATAGAGCCATTGCGACTCCCATAAGTGGCGTAGTCCCCCAGCCCGGAGCCACTTTACCATATTCCGAGTTCAATGGTTTCAATAAATTCCCTACGGTAGTTTGTCTTGGCCTAGATCTAGAACTACCCTCAACAGTTTGTGTAGCCATAAATCCTATTTAATCATTGGTTGAGATCTGTTGACTTTGTATACCATTTCGTTGTAGTTGTAAATAAACGATCTTATCGTAGATCCGTTGTGATCTTGAAATTATCTAAAAATGGAAACAGCAACCCTAGTCGCCATCTTCATATCTGGTTTACTTGTAAGCTTCACGGGGTACGCCTTATATACCGCTTTTGGGCAACCCTCTCAACAACTAAGAGATCCATTCGAGGAACACGGGGACTAGACTAGTTGAAGTAATGAGCCTCCCGATATGGGAGGCTCATTACTTCAGTTGATATAATGAAAAATCATTTCATTTTTTAGTCGGAACCTTAGGCGGTTCTCGAAAAAAGATAGCGAAAAAAATTATCCCTAAAGTCGAGACTAAAAGGAATGTATAAACCAATGCTTCCATAGATTTGATCGTGGTTTAAAATTATAGCTTTCACACCTATTCGTTTGAGTGGAATCATTTACCATACCATAGAAAAGGGGGAAACGAATCAAAGAAAAGAAGGTGATTCAAGTCAATATTTCTCGGGTACCTTATTCAAATTCAAATAAAAAAAATAGAGGCAAAAGATACCAGAACAATCTTGTATCAAACTACCTGTCTCCTTGTAGTTGGATCTCCAAGTTTTTGGAATGTTCCAAATTCCACTTGAGCATCCAAATCTGGATCAATACCAGCAAAAACATCTCTGAACAAGGTTCTAGCGCCATGCCAAATGTGTCCGAAAAAGAAGAGCAAAGCAAACGTAGCATGTCCAAAAGTGAACCAACCCCTTGGACTGCTACGAAAAACACCATCGGATTTCAAAGTAGCCCGGTCTAATTCAAAAATTTCACCTAATTGTGCGCGTCTAGCATATTTTTTCACAGTAGCAGGATCACTATAACTGACTCCATTGAGTTCGCCACCATAGAACTCAACGGTTACACCTACTTGTTCAACACTATACTTTGATTCTGCCCTTCGAAAAGGAACATCTGCCCTCACAATTCCGTCTCCATCTACCAAAACGACCGGGAATGTTTCAAAAAAAGTAGGCATACGACGTACAAAAAGTTCGCGCCCTTCTTTATCTCTAAAGACGGGGTGTCCCAACCATCCAACAGCTATTCCATCCCCGCTGTCCATTGAACCTGCTCTGAATAATCCCCCCTTTGCCGGATTATTACCAATGTAATCGTAAAAAGCTAATTTTTCGGGAATTTTAGACCAAGCTTCTGATAAACTTAGATTTTCGGCTAGTCCGGCACCAACTCTTCGATATATTTCTTGCTGGAAGTATCCCTGATCCCACTGATAACGAGTAGGACCAAATAACTCGATTGGGGTCGTTGCTGAACCATACCACATAGTTCCAGCAACAACAAAAGCTGCAAAAAAAACAGCAGCGATACTACTAGAAAGTACAGTTTCAATATTGCCCATACGTAATCCTTTGTATAGACGTTGAGGCGGACGGACACTAAGATGGAATAGGCCCGCTAATATGCCCAGTGTACCCGCTGCAATATGATGAGAGGCGATTCCCCCCGGAACAAAAGGATCAAAACCTTCCGCGCCCCACGCTGGACTTACAGATTGTACTTTTCCAGTTAGTCCATAAGGATCAGACACCCATATTCCAGGACCATATAAGCCTGTTACATGAAATGCGCCAAAACCAAAGCAAGCCACCCCTGAGAGAAATAAATGAATTCCAAAGATCTTGGGCAAATCCAAAGAGGGTTTTCCCGTACGTTCATCACAGAATATTTCTAGGTCCCAATATACCCAATGCCAGATGGCCGCCAAAAAGCACAAGCCAGAAAACACAATATGTGCCCCAGCCACGCCTTCATAACTCCAAATACCCGGATTCGTTATAGTTCCTCCTGAAATACTCCAACCACCCCACGAATTGGTTATTCCTAAACGAGTCATGAAGGGTATAACGAACATACCTTGTCTCCACATTGGATCAAGGACGGGGTCAGAGGGATCAAAAACCGCCAATTCGTATAGAGCCATCGAACCGGCCCAACCAGAAACTAGAGCCGTATGCATTATATGGACAGAAAGCAATCGGCCGGGATCATTCAATACTACAGTATGAACACGATACCAAGGCAAACCCATGGAAATACCCCTTTTTCAAAGAAAAATAGACACTATGTAACTTTATCGCATTGCACTATGTACCTAACCTTTTCAGCGAATTCTGTATGAGAAAAGGTTACTATTTTTTCGATTCCGTTGAAAATAACGGCGGAATTCCGTTCGTAAGAACAAAGAGAAGCAGATCTATTCTATACCCGATAAGTACCAATACGCAATGGGGGCATTGGTCCCATTGCGTGGGAACGAATGCATGTATACTTGTTTATTATTCGAACGATCGATCCCTTCATTAAAATTTTGATTTATTCATTATGTCTTCCCCTAAAAACCTTCCAATGTATGTATAAACTACAATAAACAGAAAAAAAATAATAATGAAGACAATAAAAAACTCATTCTTACGTTTCCGTATTAAAGTGAAGTATAGTACTTAATTTTTTTCTTTAATTTAATGCCCATTGGTGTTCCAAAAGTACCTTTTCGGAGTCCTGGAGAGGAAGATGCAGTTTGGGTTGACGTATAGTGCGACTTGTCAGACATATTGGGTCATATGGGATTTACCCGTTTTCTCCACCGATCGAGATATCCTCTGTTTCGCCCAAGAAATATTGTATTGATTGAAGAATCAATTATTCGGAGCGTGAAGTGAAATTAGATCAATTTCTATTGAGGATCAATATTATCAATTATAAGAATTTATGGTTGACTTGGACTAAGAAAATCAAGTATCCAGGCTCCATTCAGAAAATACCAAATTGGTAATAGTAATATATGTACAATTACCGCTTGTAGCATAGACGATTCTTATACTTAATTATAGGGGCGATCTCAAACTGCCATGCCAACCAGTATTATGAATACATCGAATAGTTTGGGGGAGGCGTGAAAGGAATTGAAAAAAGTCGTAGCAAAAAGAAGTGGTACTGAGATCATTTGTCCTATATGTGCAAATATAATTCGGATAGATCTTTCCCCGGAGTAGAACATGAACCTAAAAGAATTGAAAGGACCCAGTCAGGAACAAGAAAATTACATCGTGATTTGAATCTCGACGAAACAATACATCAATGAGAGGTTAATTCAATAAGTTCACTAAATTCTTTTTTTTAGGGAAGGGGGCCAAAACTCATGTTTTTTTGAAAAATAGAAGAAAAAATCCCTTTCATTAGAAAAACAGAAATCTGTTACAAAAAAAAGAGATAGGATTGGAATCGACACATTGATTCTTTTTTTCGCAATTTTTTTGAACCGTATGCATCCAAAGATGCACGTACGGTTTAAAAAGGATACAATTTTGTCCTAATCAACCGACTTTATCGAGAAAGATTACTTTTTTTAGGCCAAGAAGTTGATAGCGAAATCTCAAATCAACTTGTTGGTCTCATGGTATATCTCAGTATAGAAGATGATACTAAGGATCTTTATTTGTTTATAAACTCCCCCGGCGGATGGGTAATACCAGGAATAGCCATTTATGATACTATGCAATTTGTTTCGCCCGATGTACATACAATATGCATGGGATTAGCCGCTTCAATGGGATCTTTCATTCTGGTCGGAGGAGAAATTACCAAACGTCTAGCATTCCCTCACGCTTGGCGCCAATGAGTTTTTATTTGAAAAAAGGAAGAAGACTATGCCTTCGCCGTATCGAATATGAATAATAGGTAATAATAGCATGGCACTTCGAGTTCGATATGAACAAACTATTATTGTTTTTCCTAACATGAGATTTTGTATCGAGATAGTAGTATGAAACAAAGGTTATTTCCGATTTGATCTTCTGTGTCGGGAGTACATTTCAGCGTCACAAACCATTTTTCTTCCACACCAGAAGTATCTTTCTGATATTTATCTTACAAAGAAAAGAATACGAAAATGAAAAAAAAAAAAAAAGATCATTTTTCCTTATTTGATCGTATCAAAAAGAAACTTTGGGATTGCTAAATTACAGACGAGATAAATATAGAAAGCAACAGAACCATCATAGTATTTTTTTTTGACTCCTACAATACGAAAAGAAGGGTGGTAAATGGATCATTCAATGATCTGAATCGGATGGATTCTTTTTTTTTACTTCGATATAGAATAGAAGGGAAGAAAAAGGAAATTCCATTGCGGAGCCGTATGCAATGCACAAAAGATGCCTGTACGGATGTTCAATTCTATTTGTTTTTTTCTTCTTTTTTTTTAGCCCTTACTTTAGCCCAATCATTCGAGATAGAAGAACCGTTCATGCACGATGTTATATCAATATTATCAGGGTTATGATTCACCAACCTGCTAGTTCTTTTTATGAGGCGCAAGCGGGGGAATTTATCCTGGAAGCGGAAGAACTACTCAAACTTCGCGAAACCCTCACAAAGGTTTATGTACAAAGAACGGGCAACCCTTTATGGGTTATATCCGAAGACATGGAAAGGGATGTTTTTATGTCAGCAACAGAAGCCCAAGCTCATGGCATTGTTGATCTTGTAGCGGTCGAAAATGAAACTACTGGGGATTTCGTGTAAATACGCGATTCCGTTTCA